AGAAGCTCAGCAAACTCTTGAACTAGCGGAAGCTAACTTGAGGAAAGCTCAGGGCAAGAGACAAACAATCGAGGCAAATTTAGCTCTCAGACGAGCTAGGACACTAGTGGAGGCTGTCAATGGCGTACCTAGTTAATGCGTCTAAATAATCAAGTGAAATCCAATTTTCCTGGAAAAAAGAATTACAATTTAAAAAATGAAATAAATAGAGAATAGATAAATATAGAGTGGGATGGAAAAGATAGAAAATCAATAGAAGGAAGTTGAGTAGAAAAACTTATTAGATACCATTGCCTTTGTGGTATCTAATAAGTTCTACCTACTATTGGATTTGAACCAATGACTCCCGCCGTATGAAAGCAATACTCTAACCGCTGAGTTAAGTAGGTCATTTATCATCATAAAGAAAAACAAATGGGCCCCATCACATCGATAGATTATAAATCGAATATTATTGATAAGCAATACCAATCAAACAAATCAACAAAATATATCATAGAATATTCATCTTGACAAGAAATTATCGACATGATAAGATATGTATCACAAGCACAAGGGCTATAGCTCAGTTGGTAGAGCACCTCGTTTACACGCGCGCCAATGTTTTTCAGAGAAGTACATCATGTAATCAAAAAAGTTGATCTTATTGAGAAATCGATGTCTTACTCCATTACTTTTAGGGAACAAAACAAGAGAACAGTAGCCTGACAAAAGGTTCGGTCCGAATCGAGTGCCCCATTTAGGCACTAAAAAAAATCCATCATTGATTTGAGATATTGATAAGGTGAATACCCAGTCTATTCAATGCTAGGCATAATGAGTATCAGGACCTCAAAAAAAATTATCTTTCGTCCTATCTTATGAGCAACTTTAAGGTGTATGAAGTTTCATATTTTATTCTTTAAGCAGAAGCAGGACGATAGAGATTCCATTTAACTTAAGTTGATCTAGGTCAGAAGCAGACCTACGTCAGGATAACCCTTCTTTGAAACACTTTGGTAGTGCTCTTAGATTCGATTCAAAATAATGAATCAGAGCACATGGAACCATCTCCTTTTCTTTCTGTCAAGAAAAAATATGGTAGACTAACTTACTTATATTTATAGCAGTTAATGAAAGAGCCCAATGCAAAAAAATGCATGTTGGGTCTTTGAAACAGTTCAAATCATTTTGATAATAATAAGTTTGATCTGTTTTACCGAGAAGGTCTACGGTTCGAGTCCGTATAGCCCTATATTTTTAATAATTCAAAAATAGAATAGTTTTCCTTTCCTCATTATTGTTTGTAACTGGCCACTTGATTTGGTTCATCATTAATGTCTTATCTTTGTAGATGAATTACATATGAAAATTTGCCTATTTTCCCATACAAAATAAAGGAATTAGTAATACTTGTTCTCTTTGGGATACCTACCCAATTCGAGTCAATTTTTGGAGTCAAAATCATGACATGAAACCGGTTAAAAACTCCACCCTAACCCAATGCAAATCGAATGCACTAGTAAATCACATGGGTCTAGGAACGACTTACTGTATTTGATTTGTGGACAAGCTAGAGTTTGAGAAACGAAGATCGTTGGTAACTTTCATTGTAAACATTGTCAAATAGGCTTTTCTCTTGGTATACCTTATCTAGTAAAGCACAAAACTAAAGTAGTCGTCTTCTCTTTCCTTATTCAATCACTAAAATAAAAGTTCCTACTATAATATATCCTCTCTATATTAAATATATAATATTTAATATATATTTATTATGGATATAATAGATATTATATAAATAGGATTCTATTGGATGAATCTTCAAATGAGACATGTACCGAAGCAAACAAACGAAAGGAGGTGATTCGGTCAAAAAAAATGAATTGTTGTTTTGAGGATTACTTACAACAACAATTCATTTCAATTCGAATCGACTAATCGGGTATATTTTCCACATTGATAGGAGTACGTTTATGTTTCTGCTTTACGAATATGATATTTTCTGGGTATTTCTAATAATATCAAGTGTTATTCCTATTTTGGCATTTCTAATTTCTGGAGTTTTAGCCCCTCTTAGCAAAGAGCCAGAGAAACTTTCGAGTTATGAATCGGGAATAGAACCAATGGGCGATGCTTGGGTACAATTTCGAATCCGTTATTATATGTTTGCTCTAGTTTTTGTTGTTTTTGATGTTGAAACGGTTTTTCTTTATCCATGGGCAATGAGTTTTGATGTATTGGGGGTATCCGTCTTTATAGAAGCTTTAATTTTCGTGCTTATCCTAATTGTCGGTTTAGTTTATGCATGGCGAAAAGGAGCATTGGAATGGTCTTAGTTTTTGAATATTCAGACAATTAAAAAAAACATTGAGACAGTTATGAATTCCATCGAGTTTCCCTTACTTGATCGAACAACCCAAACTTCAGTTATTTCAACTACATCAAATGATCTTTCAAATTGGTCAAGACTCTCCAGTTTATGGCCGCTTCTCTATGGTACCAGTTGTTGCTTCATTGAATT